CTGGAAAAAATATAAACTAAGGATAGTAATCTTTGACGAACGGGATTAAAAACCGTTTTTATGTAGACACAAGAAAGAAATGTGGAAAATTCCTTTCTTGTGCCAAAGAAAAGACTAAGAAGAAGAAGGTGAATAATCCTTTGTTTTCTATTCTCCACTTACTTATCTTATGTTTAGTATCCAGTGAAATTTTCGATTTTATTTCATCCTATTAAAATAGAAAACGATTGATCCATTCTATGTCATTTCAATCTTACAAGAATGACATAGTGACGCCGCTCAAATTTGTCTTAAAAAAAAAAAGAAGAGATAAAATAAAATAATCTTCTTCAAAATATACATACTATGACTAGGAATGCGGTACAAATAATTCCCCGCATCGACATCCGGAATAGAAACAAGCAAAAAGCTTTTCATAATTTTTGATCATACATAACATAATTTAATTGTCAAAACAAGAATTTGATTCTTTTTACGAACTTGATATTGGAAATCCACGAATCTAGAAATTCATTTCAGACAATTGAACCTTCTCAAACTGTTTCTTCTTAAGAACCAAAAATATTTGTGCTAAAATAACAGATGCCAAGAAGAACAAAAGGCCTTGGACACGGAATGGATCTTGAAGTACTATTTCTGCATCCCCTTGACCAAATCCACCCACATTAGGATTACTCGTTAATGGCTGATCAAGTTTGATAGATTCGCCCTCAGAAACAAGAAGTTCTGGCCCTGGTGGGATAATATCAACCACTTGACGTCCATCTGACGCATCCGATATGGTTATTTCGTACCCCCCTTTTTCTTTTCGTATGATTTTACTTACTACACCAGCCGCTGTAGCATTATAAACTGTATTATTACTCTTGCTCCCATCAGGATAAATCTGACCCCTTCCTCTGTTCCCGCCTACATATATGGGATATTTTAAGAAATGAACATCTTTATTAGTAGCGGGGTCCGGGGAAAGAATAGGAAAGGTGATTTCACTATATTTCTGACCAGAAACAGGACCTATCACAAGAATATTTTTTTTAGTGGGGCGATAGCTCTGAAAAGACAGATTGCCTATCTTTTCTTTCATCTCAGGCGAAATACGATCGGGGGGGGCTAATTCAAATCCCTCAGGTAAAATAAGAACAGCCCCCACATTCAAACCTCCCTTTTTACCATTAGCAAGAACTTGTTTAACTTGCATATCATAAGGAATTCGAACAACTGCTTCAAATACAGTATCAGGAAGTACCGCTTGTGGAACCTCAATATCCACGGGCTTATTAGCTAAATGGCAATTGGCACATACAATACGCCCGGTCGCTTCTCGTGGATTTTCATAACCCTGCTGTGCAAAAATGGGATATGCATTTGAAATGGATGTCCGAGTTATGATATATATCATCAGCGATACGGAAATAGATCGAATAATCTCTTTCTTTATCCAAGAAAAGGTGTTTTTAGTTTGCATGGTCCAAACATTGATCCCGAAAATTTCTACAATAAAATTAGGTAGGTCGCTTGTATAGTTTCCTATCCACAATTCTGCTATTTACTTTACTGAAATCATTTTACTGGAATATAGAAGTAGGAGAAATTCCTGTAGGGTAGAAAGAGTAAGTACGTCTTTAAATTGAAATGCTTTTCTTATGTACAAAGTAACAAATATCATAGTTGGATCAGTCATTCATTGAATGATAAATCACTACAAGTGACGGAGATACACGATTTAAATAACGGAAGATCCAATATTTAAAAATTGTATCCAGAATGACTGGAAAGGTGGAAACAAGACCAGATATAATTTGATCGTTGTGAGCAAATCCAAAATCTTTGTAGACATAGCCAATCATTAGTTCCCAACCATGGGGCGAATGGAATCCAATACATAAATCAGTTAATAAAAGAATAGAAAAAGCTTTTATTGTGTCACTTAAGTTATATAGGAATTCTTGAACCCAAGAGTTAAGAATAGCAAGTTCTTCATTACCCAGAATAGAATAACCACTTAAAATAATGAAAGAGGTTATATTTGTCGATAAATGCAAAATCATATGGATATGATCCTCATTGTGCATCTTGATCAATTGGATAGTTTCTTTGTGGATTCCTATACGAAGTGTTTGTAAATGTGTTTCCGGGTATTCTTTTATCATTTCGTCCAAGAGTAAGAGTTCTTCCAATTCTATGAATTTTTCTAGAATACTCTTTTCTTGAATATCAGTCAAAAAAGTTTCGGATTGCCTAGTATTCCACCAATTAGTAATCCAAGATTCAAGACTTTTATTAAATGAGAAAGAGATCCACCAGGGCAAAAATACTATAGATGTAAGATATAGAAGAGGAAGAAATGCTTTCTTTTTTGCCATTTTTTCATCTTTGAATTGTTAATGAACCCACCTCATTCGTTGAATCCATGTGATCTACTATTTCGATTAACCCTAAGTTCTATTCCAAGGCATCGGACCTATGAGTCTATTCCCGCTTTTTTATTTGTGATTCAGTAGTTAGTCCTTGAATTTAGAAAGAATACAGAAATAGAATAAGAGCCCCCTTTGAATGAAGAAATAAAAAAAAATCTTGTTTCCAGATACCTCAATTGAATTGATCAAATTCGAAGCCCCTTTTCAATAAAGGCTTGAAAGAACCAACTCAAGCAAGTAATGAATATTATTCGGATTTTAAGGCAAAAGAACTCCCTTTGTCCTTTCTATCAAAAAAGAAAATCTTTCGAAAAAAAAAATGGCCGGCTACCCACAGTTATAGTCCAGGAAAAATGGAGAGAGATTTATGAAGAATATTGTGATCTAATGATCACAAATTCAAAACCTAATCCTAATGATCAAAAATGAGTGGCAAAACAAGACAGAAAAATTATCCTTATAAGAGATCCAGGCAATCCTTTCCCTTTAATCATTAAGAAACACAAAACAAAAGAAAAGAAAAAAAAAAGAAGGGTCGATTGACAAAAGAAAGGAGAGAGAATTCTTGAATTTTTTCCCTGCCAATGGGAAAGAATTTATTCTTCAGTTCAAGTTCATTTCAAAATACTTCAATTGGTACGCGCAAGAAATAGGCCAATTCGGCGGCTTTTTGCTCAATTTCGCGCGGAGTCAAATTCTCATCAGTACGCGTCAAGGGAATGGCCCCCTGTCCTTTGATTTCCATATAAAGGACACGACGAGCATAAATACCCTCTTTAACTTCTATTCGGATGGACTGAATATCTTTCATACGAAATCGTATGAAGATGCGACGATTTTTTCCAGGAAATCCCCAACGAAAAATACACACTATTCCTTCTTTTCTATCGAATCGATCATAGCCACTACCTACATTCCACGAAATTGTGCACCACAAATAGGAACTAATAAAGAGACCTGCGATACCGTAGAAAGACATCACGATCCCTTGTGGAAAAAAAAGAATTTGTTGAGACGGAACTAAAGATATCAAATTCTTACCGAGATAACTGGAAGTTCCAACTAATACGAATCCTAGTGAACCTAAAAAAAGGATAAGGGCCCAGCAAAAATTACTTATTTTTCGAGACCCCACTATAAGTTCTATCCATATATGTTCTGATCGCCAACTCATACTAGATCCAGTTGCATTTTATTGGAATTGAGAAAATAGTCCAAATTAATTTGACTTCCCTTTTTTTGTTTCCGAAGTAACTCTCATCAACTAGCGCCATTCGGATGTAATCCTTTAGGAGTAATTCATCTAATTGGTTAGATCAAATTGGTTAGGTCTAAAATAAGAATATCCCATCTCCTATAGATATCCACATATGGATACATTGACTTTACATTTCATACATCCACCTCGATTCCGATCTATTTGAAAATTGCTATAATTTATTTACCCATATATTTACGCATACATAAGAGATATGTTCGGACGAAAACGCCATATTCTACCAAATAGATATCTGTGTTATCTATATCTAAGTCTTGAAAAAAAATAGATAATATTTGCACCTATCGAATCTAAAAAATCTTGTTTTTTTGAACATAAAGAAATAAAGAAGCCATTGCAATTGCCGGAAATACTAGGCCCACTAAAGGCACAAAGATAGAGGGTAAGTTGTTAAGAGTTGTCATAGAATGGGTACCTCAATTTAATATTTGTACCTGTTATTGTTAGAAAGATATCTTAGAATAATTATAATTCGTATATAACTATATTGAGTATATCTAAGTGAGTATATATATTAAATAATAAGTGCAAGGAATGGATAATTAAATAAATGAGACTTATTCTTCTTTATCTTTCTACATGAAATATCGAAATATACGTATGATAATCTATTCTATTCTTTCCTTAAAATTAGAATTGAATTCTAATTTTCATTTTATTTAATAAATAAAGAAATAAAGAGTTTCTTACAAATTCCCGAAGGATTCGTTCGAATTCAATCCAACAACAGGATTCTTAGTAAAAATAGAGATTCTCGGAAGATATAGTAGAAAGAAAAGATACTCTATATCTATATTTTCTATATTTGAATTATATATACTATATATACAAAGCAAGAAGGAAAGATGACCTTCGGTTTATTTTATTTGCCTTGTCCAATTTGAATTTCGAAGAAGGAACAATTTTTTTGATCTTGTTGATAGAGGTTTCCTAATTAATAATCAGTAATATCGGTATAAAAAAAAGAATTATAATTATACGCATGATTCTTTATACAATTTTAAATTAAATATTATGTCACCAAAGAAAAAAGAAATTCTTCCTTCGAATTTTTACTTTGATTCCGATAAACTACCTAATTGTTCGCTACAAATAAAAAAATGTAACTAAATCAAATCCATTTTACTTAAGGCTCCATTTAACTTAATAAGTAAATTTTAATTCAAAGGAAAAAAAGCGTGAAGCTTAAATAACTCACTCAGAACACCCTTTAAAGGATTACGTGGTACGATTGGATCGAATAAGCCCTTATGGAATAAATATTCAGCCGCTTGTGAACCTTCAGGTACTGTCTTATTCAATGT